GACTTTGGATCAAACCAAGTAGCACAACCTTTTTACCTACCCTGTATATTGTCCTTTTCATTCCGTGTTGTCCTATTATTAGATAGACGAGATTTTACGAAAAAACGCTTCACGTCATATCATACGAGAGAACAAACTTTTCTTTTTTACTGCGAATGCAAATTGAATTTAACACGCCATGGACCCCACCTCATATATTCTATTTATACGACTTAAAGGGGTTCTATCATACGAAGTGATCTCCCGGATCGTCCAAAAGAACTATTTCTTTCAATACTCACTCCTTATTTATAGTATTAGTTAAAAAATTAGTATTAGTTAATAATCCTAGTGATCGGCTAGGAAATGCAATATTCAAATGCTTTTTCATCGAATGACTATTCATCTATTGTATTTTTGTATAAAAAAAGGGGGGCAAGAAAGCTCTATGGAAAAACGGTGGTTCAATTCGATGTTATCTAACGAGGAGTTCAAATACACGTGTAAACTAAGTAAATTAATGGACACTCTTGGGCCTATTGAAAATAACGGTGAAAGCGAGAAGCAGGTTCTAACTAATATAGATAAAAAAATGCCTCTTTGGAGTGAGAGGTCTAGGTACAGTAATGATGATGCTTTTTTAGTTAGGGATACTAGTGGAGACCATTTTTCTATATATTTTGATATTGAAAATTCGAGTTTTGAAATTGCCAACGATCATTCTTTACTGAGTGACGTAGAAAATTTGGTTTATAGTTATAGGAATTCTAGTTATTTGAATAATGCATCCAAGAGTGATGATCCTGACTACGACCAGCCCCTGTCCAATACTAAATATACTTGGAATAATCACATTAATAGTTGTATTGATAATTATCTTCATTCTCAAATCCGTATTGATAGTTACATTTATCGTTACATTTGTGGTGACAGTAGAAATTATAATGAAAGCGAGAATGCCAGCATAGGAACTAGTACGAATGATAGTGATTTAACTAAAAGTTCTAATGATCTCGATGTAACTCAAAAATACAGGCATTTGTGGGTTCAATGCGAAAACTGTTATGGATTAAATTATAAGAAATTTTTTAAGTCAAAAATGAATATTTGTGAACAATGCGGATATCATTTGAAAATGAGTAGTTACGATCGAATTGAGCTTTTGATTGATAGAGGCACGTGGGATCCGCTAGATGAAGACATGGTCTCTCTAGATCCCATTGAATTTCATTCGGAGGAGGAACCTTATAAAGATCGTATTGAGTCGTATCAAACAACGACGGGATTAACTGAAGCTGTTCAAACAGGCACAGGTCAATTAAACGGTATTCCGATAGCAATCGGGGTTATGGATTTTCAGTTTATGGGAGGTAGTATGGGATCCGCAGTAGGCGAGAAAATCACCCGTTTGATCGAGTATGCTACCAAGAGCTTTCTCCCTCTTATTCTAGTGTGTGCTTCTGGAGGAGCACGGATGCAAGAAGGAAGTTTGAGCTTGATGCAAATGGCTAAAATATCCTCTGCTTTATATGATTATCAATTAAAGAAAAAGCTATTCTATGTATCAATACTTACATCACCGACTACTGGCGGGGTGACAGCGAGCTTTGGTATGTTGGGGGATATCATTATTGCGGAACCCAATGCCTACATTGCATTTGCGGGTAAACGAGTAATTGAACAAACATTGAATAAGACAGTACCGGAAGGTTCACAAGCAGCTGAATATTTATTCCAAAAGGGTTTATTCGACCCAATCGTACCACGTAATCCTTTAAAAGGTGTTTTGAGTGAGTTATTTCAACTCCACGCTTTCTTTCCCTTGACAAAAAGAAATAAGTAGAATGTTAGGTTCAATTAGTTTATTGGAATTAAGATGAAAATATGAAAAGTGAAGTTTTCTTTGGTGACATAAGATCCAATTGTAGAGTGAATCAAGAGAGAATTCAAAAAAAAGTTTCGTAATGTTTTGTGATATCCTTTTTTAGTCATATTAATGATTAGTAATCAGAAAGCCCGCCTCTATCAACAAATAAGAGTGCTACTTTTGCCTTTCGTGAATTTCGGGGAAGGCAAAAATTTGCATCCTCTCCTTATATATAGTGTATATAGAAGGATGCAAGACTTCTATAATTTACTGAAAATCGTCATTCTTACTAATAATCCCCGTTGGATCATTCAGATAGTTCATCTAGAAAGCTAAAAAAAGGAAGCCCCGTTAGTTAGTTCTCTCCTCTTTGCACTTATTCTATACTCAATTATTATATATATATTCACTTATATTCGAGTCTAATTTATTAGAAATAGAATTATTCTAAAATACCTTATATAACAATATATAACAGGTAAAAATTTTAAATCGAGGTATTCATTCTATGACAACTCTCAACTTACCCTCTATTTTGGTGCCCTTAGTGGGCCTAGTTTTTCCGGCAATGGCAATGGCTTCTTTATTTCTTCATATTCAAAAAAACAAGATTTTTTAGATCCGATGGGCCGAAATCTCATTGACTTTTTTTTTCAAGACTTAGATTTAGATCATAACACGGATATCTATTTAGTATAATATGATATTAAGGTAAGGTGTGCCTTCCCCCGAAGACTCCTAAAGATTCACATTAGAATAAGACTAGTTGATGAGAGTTCCTTCGGAAAAAAAGAGTAAAGTCAAATTTATTTTGTTTATTCTTTCACTTCCAATAAAATACAACTGGATCTAGTATGAGTTGGCGATCAGAACATATATGGATAGAACTTATAACAGGATCTCGAAAAATAAGTAATTTCGGTTGGGCCTGTATCCTTTTTTTAGGTTCCGTAGGATTTTTATTAGTTGGAACTTCCAGTTATCTTGGTAGGAATTTGATATCCTTATTTCCATATCAGCAGCAAATCTCTTTTTTTCCACAAGGGATCGTGATGTCTTTCTATGGTATCGCGGGTCTCTTTATTAGTTCCTATTTGTGGTGCACAATTGCGTGGAATGTGGGTAGTGGTTATGATAAATTCGATAGAAAAGGGGGAATAGTGTGTATTTTTCGTTGGGGATTTCCTGGAAAGAATCGTCGCATTTTCCTCCGATTCCTTATGAAAGATATTCAGTCGATAAGAATAGAAGTTAAAGAGGGTATTTCTGCTCGCCGTGTTCTTTATATGGAAATACGTGGCCAGGGGGACATTCCCTTGACTCGTACTGATGAGAATTTGACTCCACGTGAAATTGAACAAAAAGCTGCTGAATTGGCCTATTTCTTGCGCGTACCAATTGAAATTTTTTGAAAAAGAAACTAACTAAACGTTTTCTCATCAAAAAAAAGGCAAAACCTTGGGAATCATAATATAAACGAACTCATTGTAGCCAAACCGGAGCAGACATATATTATATAGAACAGCTATAAAACAAAACTGTTTTGTCCGCAAAAAAGTTTTCTACGTAGTATGGAAATCCGCATAATTTAATTCAGTACCACAAAAAGTAAAAAATTGCCGGAATTCTGTCTTGTTTTGCCATTCTTTTTTGATCCTCACACTGTTTTTCATAATTTTTTTTTCAACTAGTCTGCGGCTCGGGGGGTTTATTTCGTCTTGAAATAGGCTTGTCGAATTTGAATTCGATCATTCGGGTATGCATCGTAAAGGGGAAACTGTTTCCAATTTAACTAATTAAGATATCTGAAAAAAAAAAAAGAAAGTATTTCTTTGATTCAAATTCGAAAAGGTTTGATTCTATTTCTGTACTCTTTGTAGGGTCAGGGGCTAAACACTGAATCACAAAAAAGGGGGGATTTATATTTTGTAATAGAAATCACACTTGATTGAAAGAGTAGATCGCGTAGAATCGATGAATAGGGCGGGTTCATTAATAATTCAAAGATGAAAAAAATGTCAAAAAAGAAAAAATTGACTCCCCTTATATATCTTGCATCTATCATATTTTTGCCCTGGTTGATCTCTCTTTTATTTCAAAAAGGTATGGAATCTTGGATTACAAATTGGTGGAATACTCGGAAATGTGAAATTTTTTTGAAGCATATTCGCGAAAAGAGTATTCTAGAAAAATTCATAGAATTAAAGGAACTTTTCTTGTTGGAAGAAATGATAAAGGACTTTTCGGAAACACATCCTCAAAAATTGAGTATAGGGATACAAAAAGAAACAATCCAATTGATCAAGATGCATAATGAGAATCATATTCATACAATTTTACACTTCTCGACAAATCTAACCTATTTTATTATTCTAAGTAGTTATTCTCTTCTGGGTAATAAAGAACTTATTCTTTTTAACTCTCGGGTTCAGGAATTCTTATATAATTTAAGTGATACAATCAAAGCTTTTTCTATTCTTTTATTAACTGATTTATGTATCGGATTCCATTCACCCCACGGTTGGGAACTTCTGCTTAGCTTTGTGTACAAAGATTTTGGGTTTGCTTATAATGATCAAATTATATCTGGTCTTGTTTCCACTTTCCCAGTCATTATAGATACAATTTTCAAATATTGGATTTTCCGGTATTTAAATCGTATATCTCCTTCACTTGTAGTGATTTATCATTCAATGAATGACTGAAAAATAGTCCATTGTAATCGAAATCCAATTCTAATGTTTGGTACTGTCTAACATTAGGAAAAGCACATTCAAAATACTTACTAGGTCTAGCAATCTAGGGGTATGGAGATTTTCCTATATTGGAGTTAAATGAGTATAGGAAAGAGCAAAATCGTGGATAGGGAACTATACTAGCGACCTACCTAATTTATTGTAGAAATTTTAGGGATCAATGATTGGACCATGCAAACTAGAACTACCCTTTCTTGGATAAAGGAACAGATTACTCGATCTATTTCCGTATCCCTCGTGATATACATAATAACTCGGACATACATTTCAAATGCATATCCCATTTTTGCACAACAGGGTTATGAAAATCCACGAGAAGCAACTGGGCGTATTGTATGTGCCAATTGCCATTTAGCTAATAAGCCCGTGGATATTGAGGTTCCACAAGCGGTACTTCC